AGAGATTAAGTTAAATTTTTTTTATTGTACTAAATTAATAGTTATTTTATCGAAATAAAAATAATAACTGTATTTTATTTTGCGATATAACCGGTTATTTAAGTAGCACGCAAAAATTAAATTGCGTATTAAGTTTTTTTTACATATATCTCTTATTTTTAAGCATCGAGTTTATTTTATTTCTTTTAATTCTTAATTTAAAATAAATAAAAAGATATAAAATTTGGTTTTTTTTAGTAAAAAAAACTTATTTAAAGAATAAATTCGTTAGGTCTTATAGATGTATATATTGAGTTTAAATTAAAAAAATGAGTTTTACCTATTTATATAGCTACATTATCAGTAATACTCTATGTATATGTATCGGATTATACAGACACGTATCTGTATAGGATTATACAGACTATTTTTATTAATTTTTAAAAACGATTTATATGAAAAAAAAAAAAATAACGTATTTGAATAATAAAATAGAGTATCATACATCTCTTTAGATGACTAAGTCTAGTTATTTAGGTCTCATTTTTTTTGACCTTAGTATATATAGACTCAATTCAATATATAATTATTGTGTATATTAATTAGACTAATTCGAATAATTTTATTATTATTATAATTTTAAATTTTATTATAATTTGAAATTCCTATCTTACTAAAACCAAAAAATTAAGAATTTTTATAAGATACGCTATCTTTATAACAATAATAGGACAACTAGTAAATCAAGGTAAGGGTACCCATTTTATGACAACTTTAAACTTTCCGTCTATTTTTGTGCCGTTAGTAGGTCTAGTATTTCCGGCAATTGCAATGGCTTCTTTATCTCTTCATGTTCAAAAGAATAAAATTGTTTAAATTGATTAGAACTAAATCTCAATCGCATCCAGTGCTTTTTGCAAAACTTAAACTTGTAGTATAAGACAGATATCCGTTTAGTTTAATAGAGTTTACTCAATCAAATATATGGTTGCGCCAAAAAATAGCTCTTATCCGGCACAAAAAAATTTTCGCTATTTCAAACTCGATTAGTATTGCCGAATATTTGAACTGATATATACCCTTATAAGGGACTCATATGTAAGTAATCTTATTATTCTTGATCTAAGAATTGATCTAAGAATTTAGATTATTAAAGTTATTTTTTTAAGGTTGACATTAAAATAGTGCTAGTTGATGCGAGTTTTTTCGTAAAACAGAGTAAAATTAAATTGAGTTTACTTCATTTGTTATATTCTTTCAATTTAAATAAACTAAAAACAGATTAATTATGAGTTTACGATCAGAACGTAGATGGATAGAACTTATAACAGGGTCTCGAAAACCAAGTAATTTCTGTTGGGCTTTTATCCTTTTTTTAGGTTCATTAGGATTTTTATTGGTCGGAACTTCAAGTTATATTGGTAAAAGTTTGATATCTTTTTTTCCGGCCCCACAAATTCTTTTTTTTCCACAAGGAATCGTGATGTCTTTCTATGGTATCGCGGGTCTCTTTATTAGCTCGTATTTATGGTCCACAATTTTTTGGAATGTAGGTAGTGGTTATGATCGGTTCGATAAAAAAGAAGGAATTGTATGTATTTTTCGTTGGGGATTCCCAGGAAAAAATCGTCGTATCTTCCTCAAATTTTTTATGAAAGATATTCAATCTATCAGAATAGAAATTAAAGAGGGTATTTATACTCGTCGTGTACTTTATATGGATATCCGAGGTCAGGGCGATATTCCTTTGACTCGTACTGATGAGAATTTAACTCCGGTAGAAATTGAACAAAAAGCTGCTGAATTGGCGTATTTCTTGCGTGTACCGATTGAAGTCTTTTGATTTGAAAAAAAAATACTTCTTTCGTATTAACTTGAATATTATTACTTAAATAACATTTTTCGGACATTCATGAAAAGAATAACTTCGAATTAAAATTTATTTATTATTTATATATTCAAGGACTAACGATATAATCACAACTAAAAAACATTGAATAGATTCATAGGTTCGATATCTTGTAATAGAACCCCATGCTTGATAGAAGCATTAGATTTCCTATAGTTGATACTGATTAATTGGGTTCATTAACAATTCACAGATGAAAATGGCCAAAAAAAAAGCATTCACCCCTATTTTTTATCTTGGATCTATATTAGTTTTACCTTGGTTGATTTCTCTTGCATTTAAAAAAAGTATCGAATCTTGGGTTACAAATTGGTTTAATATTGGGCAATCAGAAACTTTTTTGACTGATATTCAAGAAAGTAGCATTATAGGTAAATTCATAGAATTAGAGGAACTCCGTCGATTGGAGGAAATGATAAATGAATACTCAGAAATACATTTACAAAAGCTTCGTATAGGAATCCACAAAGAAACGATTCAATTAATAAAGATAAACAATGAGGATCGTATGAATACGATTTTTAACTTGTCGACAAATATAATCTGTTTTGTTATTCTAAGTGGTTACTCTATTCTGGGTACTGAAGAACTTGTTAATCTTAACTCTTGGAC